TGCTAATTCATATAGAGCCATCGAACCGGCCCAACCAGCAACCAGAGCTGTATGCATTATATGGACAGAAATCAATCGACCGGGATCATTCAATACGACAGTATGAACACGATACCAAGGCAAACCCATGGAAATACCTCTTTATCAAAGAAAAATAGACACTATGTAACTTTATTGCATTAGAAAAAACTATGCTATTGATATTCTCTTTTCAGTGGATTATCTCGAAGCAAGGGTTAATGTTAATATTTGTATTTGTTCTATTCTGTTGGTACTAATGGAACAATTCTGTTCGTAGGAACAAAGATAAACAGATCTATTCTATACCCAATAAGTACCAATACGCAATGGGGGTTGATCCCATTTTCTATGAGTGAATGCACCCATACTTGTTCATCATTCGAAGGCCCTATTCGTAAAAATTTTCCTTTATTCATTCTGTCTTCTTTTATGAACTTATCCAATCTAAGGATAAAATATGATGAAGGCCAATATTATGAAGACAATAAACTCATTGTTACGTTTCCATACCAAAGTGAAATAAAGTACTAAATTCTTTTTTCTGTTTTTTTATGCCTATTGGTGTTCCAAAAGTGCCTTTTCGAAATCCTGGAGAGGACGATATATCTTGGATTGACGTATAGTGCGGCTTGTCAGATATATTGGGTCATATGGTATTTTCCCGTTCTCTCCCTCGATCGAGATATCCTCTGTTTCGCCCAAGAAAGATTGATTGAATCATCAACAATTTGGAGCGTGAAGTTCAATTAGATCCATTTTATTTTTGGGGGGATCCAGATTAATATTATCAAATAATTTATGGTTGGCTTAGTTGGATCAATAAAATGAAGTATACAGGCTCCGTTTATAAAAAACCCAATTGGTAATATATGATTACTATATTGTATCATAAATGATTTTATTTATAAATAGAAATAGGAGTGATCTCAAACTGTTAATCAATCGAGTAATAGGATGAATACGTCGAATATTTGGTGAAGACATGAAATAAATAAAAAAAGGAAGTTGTAGTAAAAAGAAGTGGTATTGGGGGCATTTGTCCTATATGTGCAAATCGAAGTCGATCGGATCTTTACCCGGAGTAGAGCATAAACCTAAAAAAATTAAGAAGGCCCATTTAGAAACAAGAAAATGACATCGTGATTTGGATCGGATCTCGATGAGACAATACATCAATGATAAGTTAGTTCGATAAGTTTAATGAATTCTTTTTTTTTTTATTTTATATATATTTATATATATTATATGGAAGGGTCAAAACTCATCTTTCTTGAAAAATCGAAGAAAAAGCCCCCTCGTTTTAGAAAGAGCTTGCTATGAAAAAAAAGAGGGCTGGAATCTACACATTGATTCTTTTTCGCGATTTTTTTTAGAACCGTATGCATCAAAAGGTGCATGTACGGTTCCTGAGGGATACAATTTTATCCTAATCAACCGACTTTATCGAGAAAGATTACTTTTTTTAGGCCAAGAGGTTGAGAGCGAGATCTCGAATCAACTTATTGGTCTTATGATATATCTCAGTATAGAGGATGAAAACAAAGATCTGTATTTTTTTATAAATTCTCCTGGCGGATGGGTACTACCCGGAATAGCTATTTATGATACTATGCAATTTGTGCCACCAGAGGTACATACAATATGCCTGGGATTAGCCGCTTCAATGGGATCTTTTATCCTGGTCGGAGGAACAATTACCAAACGTCTAGCATTCCCTCACGCTTGGCGCCAATGAGTTTTTTATTTGATAGAAAAAAGCAGACTATGCCTTCGCCATATGAAATATGAATATTAAGTAATAATAGCATGGCACTTCGAATTCGATATGAGAAAATTCTTTATTGTTTTTTTTTCAAAACATTAGATTATGTATCGAAAGAGAAGTATGAGATAAAGGGTATTTCCGATTTTATCTTATCTATCGGGGGTCCGTTTCAGCGTCACAAACTTTTTGTTTTCACACCAGAAGGCTCTTAACAATCTTTATGTTATGAAAGGATACGAAAATAAAAAATAATCTTATTTGGTTCTTATTTTATTTGATCAGATCAAAAAGAAACTTTGGGATTGCTGAATCATAGAGGAAATAAATATATAACGTAACGGAGCCATCATAGTATTTTTTAACTTCTCCGAAAGGAAGGGTGGTAATTGGATCATTTACCGATCTGGATCTGACAGATCCTACATTTTTCGATGGCAGGTAAAAGTCAATTCCATTGTAGAGCCGTATGCAATTCGCAAAAGATGCCTGTACGGTTGTTCAATTCTATCTTTTTTTCTTGTTATTCTTTATCTCTTCTCTTCGACTCATCATACGAGATAGAGAAATCATTTATTATGTTATATCATCAGGGTAATGATCCATCAACCGGCTGCCGCTTTTTATGAGGCACAAGCCGGAGAATTTGTCATGGAAGCGGAAGAACTACTGAAACTGCGCGAAATCATCACAAAGGTTTATGTACAAAGAACGGGCAAACCCTTATGGGTTGTATCCGAAGACCTGGAAAGGGATGTTTTTATGTCAGCAACAGAAGCCCAAACTCATGGAATTGTTGATCTTGTAGCGGTTCAATGAAAAAAGAAAGGATTTCGTGCAAATCCGTGATTTGAGATCTTCTTACCGGGTTTCATTTTCATTAAATTAAATAAAATGGGGGTAATTCATAATCATCCGGTTAGGATCGATCTAAACCAGTACATTATGTATATGATTCAGCATGCCAACTATTAAACAACTTATTAGAAACACAAGACAGCCAATCAGAAATGTCACGAAATCCCCCGCTCTTCGGGGGTGTCCTCAGCGCCGAGGAACATGTACTAGGGTGTATGTGCGACTCGTTCAGATCATGGACTGGGACGAAAAACAACTTTTCCAGTATCAATGATCAGTACCAGTGAATAGAATGGAAGAACTCCATTCACTATCTAAACTAAAAAAAAAAAGATCTATCATATTCCCCTATTGTGTATTGTGTATGAAATTTATGGTTTCCGTCGGTGCAAATACAATCACCTAAATTTAAGATAATAAGCAATTCCCCATTGGCAAAAGGGTTATCCATTAAGCGGGGAAAATCAGCAGAAAGATTGGGCTCCCACTCTTGCAAGAACGGACTAACAGGGTCAGCTACTTAGCTAACCTTCATAATTAAATACCGTTACTGTATAGGTAGATCTCATTGTGAAAGACCTATTACTGGATAATTCATGGGTAGAGCCAAAGAGTGTGAACTGTACAAGTTACCAATAAGATTTATTAAATGAAGGAAGGAGCTCCGGTGTATAGAAAGGACCTCACCGTTTAAGAAGTAACCATAGAAACGATGGAACCCACTATTTCTTTATCCATTTAATTTCAAATTGACTACTTTTTTAGTTAATTTACTATGTTTTTGATACCTAGTATCAATACTATTTCTTATTTCGAGGTGAAATGCATAGAAAAAAGAAAAAAAAATCGTGGTCGGGAAGGTTATAGTAGCAAAAGCCATTGGAATTTTTATTTTATACATTGGAAGAATCCGCTTTGTTATTAATAGACCAGGAAAGGGTACAAGGATAACTGAAAGAAAGGAAATCAATTAGTTATTCATCAAAGTTTCATTTATTCAATGACCAGAACTAGACGAGGATATATAGCTCGTAGACGTAGAACAAAAATTCGTTTATTTACATCAAGCTTTCGAGGAGCCCATTCAAGACTTACTCGAACTATTACTCAACAGAAAATCAGAGCTTTGGTTTCGACTCATCGGGATAGAGATCGGCAAAAGAGAGATTTTCGTCGTTTGTGGATCACTCGGATAAATGCAGTAATTCACGAGAATGGGGCATCCTATAGTTATAGTAGATTTATACACGATCTGTACAAGAGGCAGTTACTTCTTAATCGTAAAATACTTGCACAAATAGCTATATCCAATAGGAATTGTCTTTATATGATTTCCAATGAGATCATAAAATAAAGAGATTGTAAAGAATTCACCGGAATGATTTAATGATTTAAATAAATGGAGTTCCCCGGAGAATGAACTCCGGGAAGGTAGATTCTAAATTAGTATGATAAAATATGATAAAGTCGTCAAAATGAAGGAATATGTTCAATAAAAAAAAAAAAGGATTTCTTCTTCTTCCCCGATTATTTTTGTTTCTTACAACACAACAATCAAATCTCGATTCTTAGATTTTTCGAACAAAACATCAAATCTGCGTTTGAGTTCGAATTGGAATTTCGATTCAATTGAAGAGTAAGCCTATTTATTTCTGGTTCTAAGACCAGTAGTTCTAGCGGTCGACTCGGTTCTTTCAAATTGTTTCTCATTATTAAGAAAAGGTAACGAAGATAAAATACGAGCTTGTTTTATAGCAATAGTAATTAATCGTTGTTGTTTCAAAGTCAATCTATTCACTCGTCTAGATAATATTTTTCCTTGTTCACTAATAAATCGACTAATTAAACTCATGTTTCTATAATCAATTCGATCCCCCGATTGGATCGGGGGCAAACGCCTACGAAAAGATCGCTTGGATTTAAGAAAAGGTCGCTTGGATTTATCCATGGTTTGTTTATTCCTTATCCCGAAAATCCTATTTCGTTCGGATCAAAAATGAATTAGAATTCAGAAATAGGATTTGGTTTATTTCTATTTAAATATATGTTATATATATTATATAATATTATATACTATATTATTTTACTATATTATTTTTACTGTTCCTTGGAAGGGTGACACCTCGGTTCGATCTATTTTTTTATCTCCCCATGAATCGTATGTTTATAACAATAGGGACAGAATTTTTGCAATTCCAATCGACCGGGCGTATTGTGTCGATTTTTTTCAGTAATATATCTGGAAATGCCTGTTGATTCCTTATTAACACCGCCTCGTACACAACTAGTACATTCCAAAAGAACCCTTATTCGGGCATCTTTACTCTTGGCCATGAACCTCCTTTGTTTTTTTTTATTCATTCAAGTCTTCTATTTTCGATCCGAAGAAAGTAAGGAAAAAAAATAGAAGTTGCTAACTCAAAATCCAATTATGATATGAAGGATTTCGTTGTAATCAATATCAATAGAGTAATAGTAAATAATAAGTAATACAATGATTTCTAACTATAACTATATTTCTAATCGCAGTACAGTATTTAATTTAAGGATCTTGTATGATACTCTTGCACTAGACCAACATTTACATTTACGTTTTCCCTCTATTCTTAATTTGATTCGAGTCTGAACCCGAGTTTCGCTGAGGTTAAATCCACTTTTATTCTTTCTCTTACTCGTCCCTTATAAAATTCTAAAAAAGAGAAAAAAAGAGGAGGGGGAAAGGAATTAGTCACAGATATTTGATTGTATCTCTAATATTCTTCACCCCTTCTCATGTTAATTAAAAAAAGGGAATGTCAACGCATCCGGGAATAAACGATTAATCTCTATCAATAGACCTGCTAAGGACCCGAACCATATAGTACTTAGTACCGGTGCCGTGGAAAGATATGTTTTTAGATCTCGCATTTAAAATCCTCCTTATTTATTGTAATACATAATGGTAATACATATATGATCAGATGCATATGGACCACTTGTATTTGTACACAGAATTCCCGATTCAAATTGAAGATTCGCTAGATAAGATTTTCTTTTTCTTAAAACATAAAAAGAAGTTTCTTTACTCCTGAGCATTCCCCAAAAATATTCATTTATTTTTTATTTCATTTTTAGGGTGGGTTTCATATTTTATATGTATATAAGTCTTTTATTATTATATGTTAATATATAATAATATGATAAAAAAAAAAAGAAGAAATGGGAAGAAAAATTGTGTATATCAATGGAGGAAATAAGGATGTGGAAAACAAGACAGGTATTCTCTACAATGACACTGTAGACCAATTGAAAGGGATGTAGCGCAGCTTGGTAGCGCGTTTGTTTTGGGTACAAAATGTCACGGGTTCAAATCCTGTCATCCCTACCTATTACTTCTCCTCTGAGCAGTAACGAAGAATCAATTGAGATCAATTAAAATTGGATATACATAATTTTTCATTTTATGATACTATAATAGTATATGCATACAAGATGTGTTGGAGTTACAAAAAGAATCCTTTTCTTTATAGTCTTATCTATTGTGATAAGAAAACGCTCTTAGTTCAGTTTGGTAGAACGTGGGTCTCCAAAACCCAATGTCGTAGGTTCAAATCCTACAGAGCGTGATTCCGTTTTTGTTAGTTGGAATTACACTGAACTAACTTCACTAACTTGAACAGCAATCTGAATTTGACCTCCTGTGGATTAAAGAATAAAGAAAAGAGGAGGTCAATCAAAAAAAGAGATGTTAATTAATCAAAGGTCCAACTGATCACCACGTCTGTATTGTAAATATGCAGTTACGAATAATCCAGCCAAAGTAATAGGAATTAGACCTAAGACGATTCCAAATAGAAAAACTTCAATCATTTCATTTCAATTTGTTTGAAAAGGGGAAAAGAGAGGTAATATCTATCCCTAAATCTTAATCCGAATTGCCCATGAATCGCAATGACCAAGAATTGGCAATTGACACGGTAAGGAACTCATAGAATACATGGAATCTCACGGAAAGGTTTCTCTTTATGAATTGTTTATTCGATTAATTTCAAATAAGTCGTATCTTGCTTAGACCAATAAATAGGACTGAGGTTATAGTTGAAGCCGCTAGTAGAAAACCGAAATAACTAGTTATAGTAGGCATGAAGGAGCTAAATGAAATATGTTCTTTATTATACATATGTTTATAAAGCACTTACCTAAGTTTCCATTTTTGCGAGATACGAGGATAAACAAAAATACCAATTGAAAGAATAAGTTAAATTGAAAGTTTTTGATTCATCAATCAATTATTATAGGCGGCACTAACAAAGATAGAGTGACAGAGGTATAAAAAGAAATCGATTCATTATCTGTGGCATCTACCCATACCGTGATTCCGAATCAACAGATTCATTGAGCAACTCTTGAGTAAACTAATAATAAAATAAGAACTGTGCCGTGTAACTTCGTTCAAAAATGAAACTTTCTTTGCGTCACTATGAAACAAAATTAGAAAATCATTTCTATTTTGATCATTTCTTTTTTAATTGTATCGAATACATTTTATATTTTGGAACGAAGAGTGCCCTTATAACAATAAAATCTTTTCTTTTACTTTTTACTTTAATTTTAACTCATTAGATTCAATAGTAGGTTCATTCACATAGTATCTCGAATGAGAAAAAAAAAAAGATATCGCACGATCAGATCACTCGAAAAAATAAAATCTGTATTTTGGTTCAATTAGATTCTAAAAAATTCCTATTATCTTTTCCTTTATAGGTTCCACATTTTGTCTTTCCATATTATAACTTCTAGTTAGGTAGTTAGGTCAAGAAAGAACCCTTAGATCTAATACAACAATGCGTGCTTCGCGAATATTGATTGTTCCCATTATT